AACCATTTGCTACCAATGGAGAATTGCTTCTTATCTTAAATTGAGGTGATTGGATTTGCACCAATGGAAACCATAAATTTCATACACAATAGAATGGATAGATTTTTTTTTATAATGAATTGAACGGACTTCTTTTTCTATTCTATCCTATTCCCCGGTACTGATCATTGATACTAGAAAAGGTTTTCTTTCTTTTATCCCAGCTCATGATCTGAACGAGTCGCACATACACCCTAGTACATGTTCCTCGACGCTGAGGGCATCCCCCAAGCGCGGGGGATTTTGTGACATTTCTGATTGGCTGTCTTGTATTTCTAATAAGTTGTTTAATAGTTGGCATGTTGAATCATATCATATAAATAATGGGCTGGTTTAGATCGATCCTAACCTGATGATTTTTAATTACTTCTATTTAATTTTCTAGTAAATTCAGCAAAAATATAAAATAGGAAATCGAGAATTTGCGCGAAAAAATCCGGGCTTTTCACTCAACCACCGCTACAACATCAACAATTCCATAAGCTTGGGCTTCTGTTGCTGACATAAAAACATCTCTTTCCATGTCTTCCGAGACAACCCATAAGGGTTTGTCCGTTCTTTGTACATAAACCCTTGTGAGGGTTTCACGCAGTTTTAGCAGCTCTTCCGCTTCCAGGATAAATTCTCCCGTTTGTGCCTCATAAAAAGAACTAGCAGGTTGATGAATCATTACCCTGATGGTATAACAAAAGAGGGGTTCCTCTATTTTGCATGATGAATAGAAAAGAAAGATAAAGAATAAAAATAAAAAAAGATATAATTGAACAACCACAACCGTACGGGCATCTTTTATGCATTGCATACGGCTCTATAATAAAATTGACCTTTACCTTCCATCAACAAAAAAAATAGGATCTATCAGACCCAGATCGGTAAATGATCAAATTACCACCCTTCCTTTCGTAGGAGTTCAAAAATACTATGATGGTTCCGTTGCTTTATATATATTTATTATTAAGATTATTTGGTTTGTCTGTGTTTCAGCAATCCCAAAGTTGCTTTTTGTAAAATTAAGGAAAAAAAATAATCTTTTTTTTATTTCGAACTCTTTCAGAATACAACTAAGCCCCCGGTGTGAAAATAAAAAAGTTTGTGACGCTGAACTGGAATCTCCAATATAAAAAACAGGAAATACCTTTTATCTCATACTACTCTCTCGATACATAATCAAATGTTTTGAAAAAACAATAAAAATTGTTTTATTTTGATATCGAATTCAAAGTGCCATGCTATTATTACTTAATATTCATATTCATATGGCGAAGGCATAGTCTTATTTTTTTCTCTCAAATAAAAACCTCATTGGCGCCGAGCGTGAGGGAATGCTAGACGTTTGGTAATTTCTCCTCCGGCCAAGATAAAAGATCCCATTGAAGCGGCTAATCCCATGCATATTGTCTGTACATCTGGTCGCACAAATTGCATTGTATCATAAATAGCCACTCCAGGGATAACCCATCCGCCGGGAGAGTTTATAAACAAATAGAGATCTTTGGTATCATTCTCTATACTGAGATATACCATAAGACCAATAAGTTGGTTCGAGATCTCGCTATCAACCTCTTGTCCTAAAAAAAGTAATCTTTCTCGATAAAGTCGGTTGATTAGGGTAAAATTATATCCCTTACGAACCGTACAGGCGCCTTTTGGTGCATACGGTTCAACAAAAAATTGCAAAAAAAAAGAATCAATGTGCAGATTCCAATCCTCTTTCTTTTTTTATATTCGTAGAAGGCTCTTTCTGACTTCTAACGAAAGGACTTTTCTTCGATTAAAAAAAAAAAGACAGGTTTTTGCTCCTTTTCGTATAATATTCTTGTATTCTTGTAATAGAAAAATAATAGAAAAGAAAAAAAAAAGAAGTCACTAAACTTATCGAATTAACTTCTTATTGATATATTGTTTCATCGAGATCTAATCCAAATCACAATGTCGTTTTCTTGTTCCTGAATGGGCCCTGTTAATCTTTTTAGGTTTATGCTCTACTCCGGGTAAGGATACGCCCGATTTTTATTTGTACATATAGGACAAATGATTCCATTACCACTTCTTTTTGTTATGACTTCCCCCCTTTTTCAATTTTTATGCCTTACGCCAAAAATTTTATGTATTCATGCATATTAATATTACTCGATTGATTAAGAGTTTGAGATGGCTTCTCTTTACAAAAAGAAATCGTTTATGATACAAATAGTAATCATATATCTATTTCCAATTGGGCTTTTTCTAAACGGAGCCTGGATACTTAAGTTTTTTAGTTCCACTAAGCTAACCATAAATTTTTCTAATTATAATAGTAATCTGAATTTCCCCAAGAATGTATCTAATTGCACTTCACGCTCCAAATTTTTGATGATTCAATTAATCTTTCTTGGGCGAAACAGAGGATATCTCGATCGGGGAAGAGAACGGGGAAATACCGTATGACCCAATATATCTGACAAGTCGCACTATACGTCAA